ATGATCCAAAATGGATCCTGTTCTATCCTTGATCATCGATTTATCTACCAATCGGAATTGGAAAAAGGGGAGGGAGCCCTCGATCCGCAACAGATAGAGGAGGTTTTATTCAATCCCATAGTTTGGGCTCCTAGAATATGGAACCCCCGGAGCTTTCTATTTGATTGTATCGAAAGGCCCAATGAATTGGGATTTCCTTATTGGGCCGGGTCATTGCGGGGCAAGCGGATCATTTATGATGAAGAGAATGATTCGGAGTTCTTGCAGAGTGGAACCATGCAGTACCAGACACGAGATAGATCTTCCAAAGAACAGGGCTTTTTTCGAATAAGTCAATTCATTTGGGACCCTGCAGATCCACTCTTTTTCCTATCCAAAGATCAGCCCTTTGTATCTGTGTTTTCACATCGAGAATTCTTTGCAGATGAAGAGATGTCAAAAGGGCTTCTTACTTCCCAAAAGGCTACTCCTACATCTATATATAAACGCTGGTTTATCAAGAATACGCAAGAAAAGCACTTTGAATTGTTGATTAATCGCCAGAGATGGCTTAGAACCAAGAGTTCATTATCGAATGGCTCTTTCCGTTCTAATACTCTATCCGAGAGTTATCAGTATTTATCAAATCTGTTCCTATCTAATCGAACACTATTGGATCAAATGACAAAGACATTGTTGAGAAAAAGATGGCTTTTCCCGGATGAAATTAAAATTGGATTCATGTAAGCGGCCTCCCCCTTCATTAGATAGAGAAGATTACCAAGATTTCGTGATCCGCTGCCGAACTTATTCTAATTCCAAGATCTCGGATCGCTATTGATATACCGATTCGATCCGAGATCTTGGAATTCAATGAGCATTCTCAATATTATGCCTTGAAGAGGACTCGAACCTCCACGCTTTTTAGCACGAGATTTTGAGTCTCGCGTGTCTACCATTTCACCACCAAGGCATCTTGAAAGTGATTCGTATTCCATGAATATGATATCTATCTAGTGTGATGTATGGAATATATGATAAAGGTAGAGTGTTGGAGTATTTCTATTGATCGGTCATATAGGCCCGAGTCGGACATCCAATTGCTTCGATTTGAATTATCCGGAGGATGCCTTATATTTATTGATTATATATATCAAAAAGATGGACAATTAAACCTATTTTTCGATTCAATAGAAGCCTAAAGAGATCAATAGGGTCCCAAATAACGAG